GCTATCGTAGCTTACTTAAAGCGTAACGCTGAAAATGTTAAGATGGGCCCTAAAAAAGCTCCGAAAGCACAAAGGCTTGGTCCTGACTTTTCTGTCAACTTTAACCCAACTTACACATGCAAGTCTCCGCACCCCCGTGAGAATGCCCCACAGTTCCCTAGTTGGGAACAAGGAGCCGGCATCAGGCACAGTTTAATACTTTAGCCCAAGACGCCTTGCTTAGCCACACCCTCAAGGGAACTCAGCAGTGACAAACATTAAGCCATAAGTGAAAACTTGACTTAGTAAGGTTTAAGAGGGCCGGTAAAACTCGTGCCAGCCACCGCGGTTATACGAGAGGCCCAAGCTGACAGACACCGGCGTAAAGAGTGGTTAGGGATGACTAACAAATTAGGGCCGAACGCTTTCAAGGCTGTTATACGCACCCGAAAGTAAGAAGAACAACAACGAAAGTGGCCTTATAAGACCTGAACCCACGAAAGCTAAGGCACAAACTGGGATTAGATACCCCACTATGCCTAGCCCTAAACATCGATGGCCTAATACTTGAGCCATCCGCCAGGGAACTACGAGCATTAGCTTAAAACCCAAAGGACTTGGCGGTGCTTTAGATCCACCTAGAGGAGCCTGTTCTAGAACCGATAACCCCCGTTCAACCTCACCTTTCCTTGTTTAACCCGCCTATATACCACCGTCGTCAGCTTATCCTGTGAAGGACTTTTAATAAGCAAAATTGGTAAAACCTAAAACGTCAGGTCGAGGTGTAGCGTACGGAAAGGGAAGCAATGGGCTACATTCCCTACATTAGGTAACTACGAACGATAAATTGAAAAATCTATCTGAAGGAGGATTTAGTAGTAAGAAAGGAATAGAGAGCCTTCCTGAAACTGGCCCTGAAGCGCGCACACACCGCCCGTCACTCTCCCCAAGCTCCGACCACCTTAATAACTAAAAAATTAACTCTGCTAAGGGGAGGCAAGTCGTAACATGGTAAGTGTACTGGAAGGTGCACTTGGATAAATCAGAGTATAGCTAAGACAGAAAAGCATCTCCCTTACACCGAGAAGTCATCCGTGCAAATCGGATTACCCTGAAGCCCAACAGCTAGCCTACTTATATAAAAGCAACAACCAAACATAAATAACCCCAAACAAACTACAAAACCAAAACAAACCATTTTTCCACTCTAGTATAGGAGATAGAAAAAGATCATAGAGCAATAGAAAAAGTACCGCAAGGGAAAGCTGAAAGAGAAATGAAAAAACCCAGTCAAGCTAAAAAAAGCAGAGATTACCCCTCGTACCTTTTGCATCATGATTTAGCTAGCACCCTTAAGCAAAAAGAATTTTAGTTTAAAACCCCGAAACTAAGTGAGCTACTCCAGGACAGCCTATTAATAGGGCACACCCGTCTCTGTGGCAAAAGAGTGGGAAGATCTTCGAGTAGAGGCGATAAACCTACCGAACTTAGTTATAGCTGGTTGCCTGGGAAATGGATAGAAGTTCAGCCCTCCGAATCTCTTTTTTCAAACTTGTACCACCCCACCCGACCCAAAGAGCACTCAGAGGAGTTAGTTACAGGGGGTACAGCCCCTGTAACACAAGATACAACTTTATCAGGAGGATTAAGATCAAACTTAACTAAGGTCTTATGTTTAGGTGGGCCTAAAAGCAGCCACCCCAACCGAAAGCGTTAAAGCTCAAACATTTAACCTCCTCTAATCCCGATAACAATCTCTAAATCCCCTAAAAGTACCAGGCCCTCCTATGCAAACATAGGACTGATTATGCTAATATGAGTAATAAGAAAGTACGACTTTCTCCAAGCACAAGTGTAAATCGGAACGAACCAACACCGAACATTAACGGTCCCAACCAAAGAGGGAAATGATAACAATACAGACAACAAGAAAAACGCTCAAACAAAAACCGTTAACCCCACACCGGAGTGCCCCCAAGGAAAAACTAAGAGAAAAAGAAGGAACTCGGCAAACACAAGCCTCGCCTGTTTACCAAAAACATCGCCTCTTGCAAGACAATGTATAAGAGGTCCCGCCTGCCCTGTGACTATACGTTTAACGGCCGCGGTATTTTGACCGTGCGAAGGTAGCGCAATCACTTGTCTCTTAAATGGGGACCTGTATGAATGGCATGACGAGGGTTTAACTGTCTCCTTTTTCAAGTTAATGAAATTGATCCCCCCGTGCAGAAGCGGGGATACGAACATAAGACGAGAAGACCCTATGGAGCTTTAGGCAACAAGCAGACCGTACAAAATGTCCCCTAATTAAAGGAACAAAACATACGAAACCTGACCCAATGCCTTTGGTTGGGGCGACCGCGGGGAAACAAAAAACCCCCATGTGGAATGGGACCACCCACCCTCCAAACAAGAGCCCCCGCTCTAAAAAACAGAACATCTGACCTACAAGATCCGGCAAAGCCGATCAACGGACCGAGTTACCCTAGGGATAACAGCGCAATCCCCTTATAGAGCCCATATCGACAAGGGGGTTTACGACCTCGATGTTGGATCAGGATATCCTAATGGTGCAGCCGCTATTAAGGGTTCGTTTGTTCAACGATTAAAATCCTACGTGATCTGAGTTCAGACCGGAGTAATCCAGGTCGGTTTCTATCTATGACGCAATCCTTTTTCAGTACGAAAGGACCAAAAAGAAAAGGCCCCTGTTAAAAACACGCCTTACCCCAACTCGCTGCCCCCAACTTAAGCGAACAATGGAATGCCCAACTTCGTTAAAGAACATAACATATTAAGGTGGCAGAGCCCGGACACTGCAAAAGGCCTAAGCCCTTTCCACAGAGGTTCAAATCCTCTCCTTAATTATGATCTCAACTCTAATTACACACGTGATCTCGCCCTTAGCCTTCATTGTCCCCATCCTCCTAGCAGTGGCTTTCCTCACCCTAGTCGAACGTAAAGTATTAGGCTACATACAACTACGTAAAGGCCCGAATGTCGTTGGCCCATACGGCCTACTACAACCAATCGCAGACGGAGTAAAACTATTTATTAAGGAGCCCGTACGCCCATCCACATCATCCCCACTACTATTTCTACTAACCCCAATACTTGCCCTAACACTAGCCATAACACTATGAGCCCCCATACCTATACCCTATCCAGTAGTGGACTTAAACCTAGGAATCTTATTCGTACTAGCCCTATCAAGCCTAGCAGTATATTCCATTCTTGGCTCAGGATGAGCATCCAACTCAAAATACGCATTAATTGGGGCCCTACGAGCAGTAGCACAAACCATCTCCTACGAAGTAAGCCTCGGCCTCATCCTTCTGTGTATAATTATCTTTACCGGAGGATTTACCCTCCAAACATTCAGCACCGCCCAAGAAAGCATCTGACTAATCTTCCCCGCCTGACCCATAGCAGCCATATGATTTATCTCCACACTAGCAGAAACCAACCGAGCCCCATTCGACCTAACTGAAGGTGAATCCGAACTAGTCTCAGGCTTTAATGTAGAATACGCCGGGGGCCCCTTCGCACTATTCTTCCTAGCAGAGTACGCAAATATCCTCCTAATAAACACTCTCTCCGCTATCCTGTTTTTAGGAGCCTCACACATCCCCTCCATACCAGAACTCACCTCCCTCAACCTCATGACAAAAGCAGCACTACTCTCGATGGCCTTTCTATGAGTCCGAGCCTCCTACCCACGATTTCGATATGACCAACTTATGCACTTAATCTGAAAAAATTTTTTACCCCTAACACTTGCCCTAATCGTATGACATCTGGCACTACCTGTAGCATTCGCAGGCCTACCCCCACAACTATAGCCAAAAGGAGTTGTGCCTGAAATTAAGGGCCACTTTGATAGAGTGAAACACGAGGGTTAAAATCCCTCCAACTCCTTAGAAAGAAGGGACTCGAACCCTACCCGGAGAGATCAAAACTCTCAGTGCTTCCACTACACCACTTCCTAGTAAAGTCAGCTAAATAAGCTTTTGGGCCCATACCCCAAACATGTTGGTTAAAATCCTTCCCTTACTAATGAGCCCTTATGTTTTAGCCACCTTAATATTTAGCCTAGGCCTAGGAACTACCATTACCTTTATAAGCTCCCACTGACTTCTTGCTTGAATGGGCCTAGAAATCAACACCCTTGCCATTATTCCCCTGATAACGCACCAATACCACCCCCGAGCGATCGAAGCCGCCACAAAATACTTCCTGGCCCAAGCAACCGCCGCTGCAACCCTAATATTTGCTAGCACAACAAACGCATGACTAACTGGACAATGAGACATTCAACAAATATCACACCCCCTGCCAATCACAATGATCACCATTGCCCTTGCTCTAAAACTAGGCCTAGCCCCCCTGCACTCCTGACTACCAGAAGTCCTCCAAGGCCTAAACCTTACCACCGGACTCATCCTCTCAACCTGACAAAAACTTGCTCCCTTTGCCCTCCTGTTACAAATACAACCCACAAACTCCAACCTCCTGGTCTTCCTCGGACTCACGTCCACACTAGTAGGTGGCTGAGGAGGGCTAAACCAAACACAGCTTCGAAAAATCTTAGCCTACTCCTCCATCGCCCATCTAGGATGAATAGTACTAGTTATCCAATTCTCCCCCTCCCTCACACTCATGACACTAATTATTTACCTAACAATGACCACTGCAACATTTCTAGTATTCAAACTAAATGCCTCCACCAACATTAATTCACTGGCACTCTCCTGAGCCAAAGCCCCCATACTAACCTCCCTGACCCCCCTAATCCTCCTCTCACTAGGTGGTCTCCCACCCCTCACTGGTTTCATGCCAAAATGACTCATCCTCCAAGAACTCACCAAACAAGAACTCGCCCTCCCCGCTACACTAGCCGCACTAACTGCACTACTAAGCCTATATTTTTACCTTCGAATTACCTACGCCTCAACCCTCACAATTTCCCCTAACACCCCCACCGGTACCGCCCCATGGCGACTACCATCAACGCAACTCACACTCCTACTAACAACCACCACAACAGCCACAATCTGCCTACTCCCCCTTACACCCGCCCTCACAGCACTACTATCCCTTTAAGAGACTTAGGATAACATTTTAGACCAAGGGCCTTCAAAGCCCTCAGTGGAAGTGAGAATCTTCCAGCCTCTGTAAGACTTGCGGGACACTACCCCACATCTCCTGTATGCAAAACAGGTACTTTAATTAAGCTAAAGCCTTCCTAGACAGGCAGGCCTCGATCCTACAAACTTTTAGTTAACAGCTAAACGCTCAAACCAGCGAGCATCCGTCTACCTTTCCCCCGCCTAACTAAAACAAAATAGGCGGGGGAAAGCCCCGGCAGACGTTAATCTGCTTCTTCAGATTTGCAATCTGAAATGTTAAAACACCTCGAGGCTGGTAAGAAGAGGATTTGAACCTCTGTACATGGGGCTACAATCCACCGCTTAACCCTCAGCCATCTTACCCGTGGCAATTACACGCTGACTCTTCTCAACTAACCATAAAGACATCGGCACCTTATACCTGATTTTCGGTGCTTGAGCCGGAATGGTAGGAACCGCTTTAAGCCTACTAATCCGAGCAGAATTAAGCCAACCCGGCGCTCTTTTAGGAGACGATCAAATTTATAACGTTATCGTCACAGCACATGCTTTCGTGATAATTTTCTTTATAGTAATGCCAATTATGATTGGAGGATTCGGGAACTGACTCGTTCCTCTAATAATTGGAGCCCCCGACATAGCATTCCCTCGCATGAACAATATGAGCTTCTGACTCCTACCTCCATCGCTTCTTCTCTTACTTGCCTCATCAAGCGTAGAAGCAGGGGCCGGTACCGGATGAACAGTCTACCCTCCACTAGCAGGAAACCTAGCCCACGCAGGTGCTTCTGTAGACCTTACCATTTTCTCACTACACTTAGCAGGAATCTCCTCTATTCTTGGAGCAATCAATTTTATTACAACCATTATTAACATGAAACCCCCCGCCATTTCTCAATACCAGACGCCACTGTTCGTCTGAGCTGTCCTTATCACCGCAGTCCTACTGCTCTTGTCCCTCCCTGTTTTAGCTGCCGGAATTACCATACTACTTACCGACCGAAATCTAAACACCACCTTCTTTGACCCTGCTGGAGGAGGAGACCCAATTCTTTACCAACATTTATTCTGATTCTTTGGCCACCCAGAAGTGTACATTCTTATTCTTCCTGGCTTCGGAATGATTTCACATATTGTTGCCTACTATTCCGGTAAAAAAGAACCCTTTGGTTACATAGGAATGGTCTGAGCCATGATGGCCATCGGACTCCTAGGCTTTATCGTTTGAGCCCACCATATGTTTACAGTAGGAATGGACGTCGACACCCGAGCCTATTTCACCTCAGCCACTATGATTATTGCGATCCCAACTGGTGTAAAAGTGTTTAGCTGATTAGCCACACTGCACGGAGGCGCAATCAAATGAGAAACCCCCCTTCTATGGGCCCTAGGGTTTATTTTCCTATTCACAGTAGGAGGACTGACAGGTATTGTGTTAGCAAACTCGTCACTTGACATTGTACTCCATGACACATACTATGTAGTAGCCCATTTCCACTATGTTCTTTCAATAGGAGCCGTGTTTGCCATCGTCGCCGCCTTCGTCCACTGATTCCCACTATTCTCAGGCTACACCCTTCACGACACATGAACAAAAATCCATTTTGGAGTAATGTTCGTAGGAGTTAATCTGACATTCTTCCCACAACACTTCCTAGGTCTAGCCGGAATGCCTCGACGCTACTCAGACTATCCTGATGCTTATACCCTCTGAAACACAGTGTCTTCGATTGGATCCCTCGTATCCTTAGTAGCAGTTATCCTATTCCTATTTATTATCTGAGAAGCATTTGCAGCTAAACGAGAAGTCCTTTCAGTAGAACTTACCTCAACAAACGTTGAATGACTTCACGGCTGCCCTCCCCCATACCACACATTTGAAGAGCCTGCCTTCGTCCAAGTTCAGGCAAACTAACCGAGAAAGGAGGGAATTGAACCCCCGTAAATTGGTTTCAAGCCAAACACATTACCACTCTGCCACTTTCTTAATAAGATACTAGTAAAACAGAAATTACACTGCCTTGTCAAGGCAAAATTGTGGGTTAAACCCCCACGTATCTTGTAAATAATGGCCCATCCCTCACAACTAGGATTTCAAGATGCAGCCTCGCCCGTTATAGAGGAACTCCTACACTTTCACGACCACGCTTTAATAATCGTATTTCTTATCAGCACACTTGTTCTATATATTATTGTTGCTATAGTATCAACTAAACTCACAAACAAATACATCCTGGACTCACAAGAAATTGAAATCATTTGAACAATTCTTCCCGCAGTAATTCTTATTCTAATCGCCCTCCCCTCACTCCGAATTCTTTATCTTATGGATGAAATTAATGATCCCCACCTCACCATTAAAGCAATAGGTCATCAATGATACTGAAGCTACGAATACACGGACTACGAAGACCTTGGGTTCGACTCATACATAGTACCAACACAAGACCTAGCCCCCGGCCAATTCCGACTATTAGAAGCAGATCACCGAATGGTTGTCCCCATTGAATCCCCAGTCCGAGTACTAGTCTCAGCCGAAGACGTCCTTCACTCATGAGCCGTTCCAGCCCTTGGCGTAAAAATAGACGCAGTACCAGGTCGCCTAAACCAAACAGCTTTTATTACATCTCGTCCAGGAGTATTCTACGGACAATGCTCAGAAATCTGCGGCGCAAACCACAGCTTTATGCCAATCGTAGTTGAAGCCGTCCCACTAGAACACTTTGAAAACTGATCCTCCATAATACTTGAAGACGCTTCGCTAAGAAGCTAAATCGGGACCTAGCGTTAGCCTTTTAAGCTAAAGATTGGTGACTCCCAACCACCCCTAGCGACATGCCTCAACTTAACCCCTCACCATGGTTTGCCATTCTAGTCTTCTCCTGACTAGTGTTCTTAATCGTCCTTCCCCCTAAAGTGATAGCCCACATCTTCCCAAATGAATCTTCTCCACAAAGCACAGAAAAACCCAAAACAGAATCCTGAAACTGACCATGACACTAAGCTTCTTTGACCAGTTCATAAGCCCCTTCTTCCTAGGAATCCCCCTTATAGCCTTAGCCCTCCTCCTCCCTTGAATCCTCTTCCCTACTCCAACCGCCCGATGGCGAACCAACCGCCTCTTGACCCTCCAAAACTGATTCATCAACCGATTCACTCAGCAACTCCTCCTCCCAATAAGCCTCGGAGGACACAAATGAGCCCTTATACTTACCTCTCTGATATTATTCCTCATCACCCTAAACATGCTAGGGCTTCTCCCCTACACCTTCACCCCAACAACCCAACTGTCCCTTAACATGGGCCTTGCCGTACCACTATGGCTTGCCACAGTCATCATTGGAATGCGAAACCAGCCTACCATCGCCCTAGGCCATCTACTCCCTGAAGGAACCCCAACCCCACTGATCCCCGTCCTAATTATTATCGAAACTATTAGCCTGTTTATCCGCCCTTTCGCCCTAGGCGTGCGATTAACCGCCAACCTTACAGCAGGTCACCTACTGATTCAACTAATCGCCACCGCAGCCTACGTACTACTACCCCTAATGCCCACAGTCGCTATTCTCACAGCCACTCTCCTTTTCCTCCTTACCCTACTAGAAGTCGCCGTTGCCATAATCCAAGCCTACGTATTTGTTCTTCTACTAAGCCTTTACCTACAAGAAAACGTCTAATGGCCCATCAAGCACACGCATACCATATGGTCGACCCCAGCCCGTGACCATTAACAGGCGCCGCTGCAGCCCTGCTAATGACATCCGGCCTAGCAATTTGATTCCACTACAACTCAACAACCCTAATAACACTTGGCACCATTCTCCTATTACTAACAATATATCAATGATGACGAGATATTGTCCGAGAAGGCACATTCCAAGGACACCACACCCCTCCTGTCCAAAAAGGCCTGCGATACGGAATAATCCTTTTTATTACATCAGAAGTATTCTTCTTCCTAGGCTTTTTCTGAGCCTTCTACCATTCAAGCCTAGCCCCAACCCCCGAATTAGGAGGATGCTGACCTCCAACAGGAATCACCCCCCTTGACCCTTTCGAAGTCCCACTCCTCAACACCGCCGTCCTTCTAGCCTCTGGTGTAACTGTAACCTGAGCACACCACAGCATCATAGAAGGAGAACGCAAACAAGCCATCCAATCACTCTTCCTTACCATCCTACTTGGATTCTACTTCACATTTCTTCAAGCAATAGAATACTACGAAGCCCCTTTTACCATCGCAGACGGCGTTTACGGATCAACATTTTTCGTCGCAACAGGATTTCACGGGTTACACGTAATTATTGGATCAACGTTCCTAGCCGTGTGCCTACTCCGCCAAGTACTATTCCATTTTACATCAGAACACCACTTCGGATTTGAAGCCGCTGCGTGATACTGACATTTCGTTGACGTAGTTTGATTATTCCTGTACATCTCTATTTACTGATGAGGCTCATAATCTTTCTAGTATTAGCTCTAGTATGCGTGACTTCCAATCACTCGGTCTTGGTTCAAGCCCAAGGAAAGATAATGAATTTAATCACAACAATTATTCTATTGACCGTCCTGCTATCCTCCATCCTAGCAATTGTTTCATTTTGACTACCACAAATGACCCCTGACCACGAAAAACTATCCCCATATGAATGCGGATTTGACCCTCTAGGGTCGGCCCGCCTCCCCTTCTCCATACGATTTTTTCTAATCGCTATCCTCTTTCTACTTTTTGACTTAGAAATCGCCCTCTTACTCCCCCTGCCCTGAGGCAACCAGCTAGACTCGCCCCTATTAACCTTCCTATGAGCTTCCACCATCCTCTTCCTACTCACCCTAGGCCTAATTTATGAGTGACTTCAGGGAGGACTTGAATGAGCAGAATAGGTAATTAGTTTAAAAAAAACATTTGATTTCGGCTCAAAAACTTATGGTTAAAGTCCATAATCACCTTATGACCCCTGTCCACTTCTCCTTCTCCTCAGCCTTCATCCTAGGACTAGCAGGCCTAACATTCCATCGCACCCACCTACTGTCCGCCCTTCTCTGCCTTGAAGGAATAATGCTATCTCTGTTTATTGCACTCTCGCTATGATCAATGCAATTTGGCACCACAAACTTCTCATCCCTTCCTGTCTTCCTCTTAGCATTTTCAGCCTGTGAAGCCAGCACAGGCCTCGCCCTACTCGTCGCCACTGCCCGGACACATGGCACAGACCGACTGCAAGCCCTTAACCTCCTACAATGCTAAAAATTCTTATCCCAACTTTACTACTGATTCCCACAGCATGACTGGTGCCCCGTAAATGATTATGGCCATCCAGCCTATTTCACAGCCTACTGATTGCCACAACAAGCCTAACATGGTTAAAAAACATGTCTGAAACAGGATGGACCACCCTCAACCTCTACCTTGCCACAGACGGATTATCCACACCCTTACTAGTCCTAACCTGCTGACTCCTTCCCCTAATAATCCTCGCCAGCCAAAACCACCTAACCCTAGAGCCACACAACCGACAACGAATATACATCTCCCTACTCACATCCCTTCAATTCTTCCTCATCCTAGCCTTTGGAGCTACCGAAGTTCTCATATTCTATGTCATATTTGAAGCAACCCTCATCCCCACCCTCATCTTAATTACCCGATGAGGGAACCAAACAGAACGTCTCAACGCCGGCACCTATTTTTTATTCTACACCCTAGCAGGCTCACTGCCCCTACTAGTTGCACTTCTACTACTCCAAAACACTACTGGAACCCTCTCCCTCCTAACCCTACAGCACACAACCCCCATCTGCACAAACACCTGAGCCAATAAGTTCTGATGAGCCGGGTGCATGCTCGCCTTCCTAGTAAAAATGCCTCTATATGGGGTCCACCTCTGACTACCAAAAGCCCACGTAGAAGCTCCCGTCGCAGGGTCAATAGTACTGGCCGCCGTACTACTAAAACTAGGGGGCTATGGCATAATACGAATGTTGACAATTCTTGACCCCCTGACCAAAGAGCTAAGCTACCCCTTTATCATTCTCGCCTTATGAGGGGTAGTCATAACCGGATCAATTTGCCTACGCCAAACAGACCTCAAATCACTAATCGCCTACTCCTCCGTCAGCCACATGGGACTCGTGGTAGGGGGAATCTTAATCCAATCACCATGAGGCTTTACAGGAGCCCTAATCCTAATAATTGCGCATGGCCTCACCTCCTCCGCACTATTTTGCTTAGCCAATACAAACTATGAACGCACACACAGCCGTACCCTCCTACTAGCTCGAGGCTTCCAAGTAGCCCTTCCCCTAATAGCAATATGATGATTCCTTGCAAGCCTAGCTAACCTCGCCCTCCCTCCCCTACCAAATTTAATAGGAGAACTAATAATCATCACTTCCCTGTTCAACTGGTCCTGATGAACCATCGCCCTCACAGGGGCCGGAACACTTATCACGGCAGGCTACTCCCTATACATATTCCTAATAACCCAGCGAGGACAACTGCCCGCCCACGTTCTCTCGATCGAACCGACCCACTCTCGAGAACACCTCCTTATTGCCCTTCACCTCCTCCCCCTTCTCCTTCTCATCCTCAAACCAGAATTAGTATGAGGCTGAACCGCCTGTAGACATAGTTTAACAAAAACATTAGATTGTGATTCTAAAAACAGAGGTTAAACTCCCCTTGTCCACCGAGAGATGCTCGCCAGCAACAAAGACTGCTAATCTTTGCCCCCTTGGTTGAACCCCAAGGCTCACTCGTAAAACAGCTTCTAAAGGATAACAGCTCATCCGTTGGTCTTAGGAACCAAAAACTCTTGGTGCAAATCCAAGTAGCAGCTATGCACCCCTCCGCACTAATAATAACATCAAGCCTAATTATTATCTTTATCCTCCTATCATACCCCCTACTAACCACCATAACACCCAACCCTAAACAACCAGAATGATCTCTAACCAAAGTCAAAACCGCTGTAAAACTGGCATTCTTCACCAGCCTCCTCCCCCTATCCATCTTCCTCAATGAAGGTGCAGAAGTAATAACCACCACCTGAAGCTGAATAAACACACTAACATTTGATATCAATATTAGCTTCTACTTCGACCACTACTCCATCATCTTTACCCCCGTGGCCTTGTACGTAACCTGATCAATTCTTGAATTCGCATCCTGGTATATACACTCCGACCCTAATATAAACCGATTCTTTAAATACCTTCTAATCTTCCTAATCGCCATAATCATCCTAGTCACCGCAAACAACATATTCCAACTATTCATTGGCTGAGAAGGCGTCGGAATCATATCATTCCTACTAATCGGCTGATGATATTCCCGCGCAGATGCAAACACCGCCGCCCTACAAGCAGTACTCTACAACCGTGTCGGAGACATCGGCCTCATTTTCTCCATAGCATGGATAGCAACCAACCTCAACTCATGAGAAATTCAACAAATCTTTTCAAACGCCAATTCAATTGACCTAACCTACCCCCTCCTAGGACTAATCCTAGCAGCAACGGGGAAATCAGCACAATTTGGACTTCATCCATGACTGCCTTCCGCCATGGAAGGTCCCACACCGGTATCCGCCCTCCTTCACTCCAGCACCATAGTTGTTGCCGGAATCTTTCTCCTAATCCGCCTAAGCCCCTTAATGGAAAACAACCAAACAGCCCTTACAACCTGCTTATGTCTAGGAGCACTGACGACCCTATTCACCGCAACCTGCGCCCTAACCCAAAATGATATCAAAAAAATCGTAGCTTTCTCCACATCCAGCCAACTAGGACTAATAATAGTGACTATCGGACTAAATCAACCCCAACTTGCCTTTATACATATCTGCACCCATGCCTTCTTCAAAGCAATACTCTTCCTCTGCTCCGGCTCAATTATCCACAGCCTCAACGACGAACAAGACATCCGAAAAATAGGAGGTATACAACACCTCACCCCCTTCACCTCATCATGCCTCACACTAGGCAGCCTAGCCCTCACAGGTACTCCTTTCCTAGCCGGATTCTTCTCCAAAGACGCAATCATTGAAGCACTTAACACCTCCTACCTGAACGCCTGGGCCCTCACACTAACCCTCCTAGCCACCTCCTTCACAGCCATCTATAGCCTACGTGTAGTATTCTTTGTCTCTATAGGTCACCCCCGATTCAATTCACTATCCCCCATCAATGAAAACAATCCAGCCGTTATTAACCCAATCAAACGACTAGCCTGAGGAAGCATTATTGCAGGACTGCTTATTACCACAAACACCCTCCCTCTAAAAACCCAAATCATAACCATACCGACTCCTCTTAAAATAGCGGCCCTAGCAGTAACCATTCTCGGACTACTTTTAGCCCTAGAGCTAGCATCCCTAACGAGCAAACAATTCAAACCACACCCCATATTCACCCCACACCATTTCTCAAATATCCTGGGGTTCTTTCCCCCCATTATCCATCGAATAGTTCCTAAATTAAACCTTACACTAGGCCAAACCCTAGCAACCCAAATAATCGACCAAACATGATTAGAAAAAGTAGCCCCAAAAGCCCTGGTATCTATAAACATTCCCCTAGTCACAACAACAAGCAACACTCAGCGAGGAATAATCAAAACCTATTTAACCCTCTTCCTATTCACACTAGCTATAGCAACAATAATCTTAGCCCTCTAAACAGACCGAAGCACCCCACGACTAAAGCCCCGAGTTACCTCCAGGACAATAAATAAAGTTAAAACAAGCACCCAAGCACTTACCGCTAATAACCCTCCCCCCAACGAATACATCATTGCAACACCACTGACATCCCCCCGAATAGTCAACAGCTCCCCCAACTCATCCACGGATAATCAAGAAAACCCATACCAACCCCCTCAAAATACCCAAGAAGCAACAACAACTATTGCCCCATAACTAACTATTAACTCAACAACCGGACCGCTCCCCAAACCCTCTGGATAAGGTTCCGCTGCTAAAGCAGCAGAATAAGCAAACACAACTAACATCCCTCCCAAATAAATTAAAAACAGTACCAAAGATAAAAAGGACCCCCCATGCCCCACAATCACACCACACCCAACTCCAGCAACAACCACAAGACCAAGCGCCGCAAAATAAGGAGAAGGGTTTGAAGCCACCGCCAACAACCCCACTACCAAACCAACTAAAAACAAAGACATAATATAGGTCATAGTTTCCACCAGGATTTTAACCAGGACTAATGACTTGAAAAACCACCGTTGTTATTCAACTACAGAAACACCTAATGGCCAGCCTTCGTAAAACCCACCCCCTCCTAAAAATCGCCAACGACGCAGTAGTTGACCTGCCTACCCCATCCAACATCTCAGCCTGATGAAACTTCGGTTCCCTATTAGGAATATGCTTAATTATCCAAATCCTCACAGGACTATTCCTAGCCATGCACTACACCTCCGACATCGCCACAGCCTTCTCCTCCGTCGCACATATCTGCCGAGACGTAAACTACGGATGACTAATCCGGAGCCTACATGCAAACGGCGCATCATTCTTCTTCATCTGTATTTACCTCCATATTGGCCGAGGATTGTACTACGGGTCCTACCTAAACAAGGAAACCTGAAACATTGGAGTCGTGCTTCTTCTGCTAGTTATAATAACGGCCTTCGTAGGATACGTTCTCCCCTGAGGACAAATATCGTTCTGAGGGGCAACCGTAATTACCAACCTACTATCCGCCGTCCCATACATTGGTAACAACCTTGTTCAATGAATCTGAGGCGGCTTCTCCGTCGACAATGCTACCCTCACCCGATTCTTCGCCTTCCACTTCCTATTCCCTTTCATCATCGCAGCCGCCACCCTCCTCCACTTACTCTTTTTACATGAAACAGGCTCCAACAACCCCCTAGGAATAAACTCCGACGTCGACAAAATCCCATTCCACCCCTACTTCTCCTACAAAGACCTCCTAGGATTTGCAATCGCCCTACTCGCCCTCTCATCCCTCGCCCTATTTTCACCGAACCTTCTAGGAGACCCTGACAACTTCACACCAGCCAACCCCTTAGTCACCCCACCACACATTAAACCTGAATGGTACTTCCTATTTGCCTACGCTATTCTTCGATCCATCCCAAACAAACTAGGAGGAGTATTAGCACTTCTCGGATCAATTCTAGTATTAATAGTTGTCCCCATCCTCCACACGTCAAAACAACGAGGATTAACCTTCCGCCCCTTGACCCAATTCCTATTCTGAACATTAATTGCAGATATTGCCATCCTAACTTGAATCGGAGGAATGCCAGTTGAACATCCATACATCATTATTGGCCAAGCTGCCTCCGTTATCTACTTCGCCCTATTCTTATTCATCATGCCCATAGTAAGCATCCTAGAAAACAAATTTATAGGATGAGCCTGCACTAGTAGCTCAGCCCAGAGCGCCGGTCTTGTAAACCGGAGGTCGGAGGTTAAAATCCCCCCTACTGCTCAAAGAAAAGGGATTCAAACCCTCACCGCTAACTCCCAAAGCTAGTGTTCTTAACTAAACTATTCTTTGAACACACATAAGTTGACCCCCACAATATCCGCCTACATGAAGATGTACAAATACATACTATGTATTATTCCACATTCAATTATCTGCAACACTAGAAGTTTTTAATACTGCTTAATCAATTAAATTAAAGACAGTAGACTAACCAGTACATAGACGTAAAGTGTGCTGCAAGAATATAGTATTAATACTTAATTTTAAATGTACGTCTAACTGACAGAGAAAATCCTGAGAGTGAAATATGGTGGATTATCTAACATTGGAAGTGATCGAAATAATGTTAAGCCCAATAAGAACCTACCATCCAGCTATACCTTAATGCATAACATTATTGATAATCTAAGACAAGCACAGTAAGGGTAGCATCGGGTTGGTATCCTTATGGCATCTGGTTCCTATTTCATGAACATAAGCTTATATCTTCAACTGTATTTGGACTTACGCACATAGATTAATGTTTTAAACCATTGATGGGACACTCACCATGCCTAGCGTTCCTTCCAGAGGGTGGCTGGTATCTTTTTTATTTTCCTTTCATCTGACATTTCACAGTGAACACCCCAACGGTAACACATTAGATAGGAGTACAATAATGCCCGAAGTAATATCTGATGAAAAGCTCGAATGACATACCGGCAATAACCTCACATAAAATTACCTAGTACATAAGGACAGTTCTTAACCAGCAGAACCCATATTATCTCATGCCCCCGGAGACTTTTTACGCGCGTTTTAGCCCCCCCAACCCCCCCAGCACTCCTAATATCCCTGCAAGCCCCCCCCAGAAGCAAGGAAGATATTAAAAGGCATCTTTATTAAATCCATAATTTTCATTTTAAACTATTATAATAATACCAAT